CAAGGAAGACGCAAGGTAGGTTATAGAAAAAACAAGGAAAGGAATTATAAATAAAGGAATTTTGGATTGATTGAGTCAGGAACCCAAATTTGGATTCGGTATGGATAAAAGAACTTCCTATGTTATACTAGTCAAGTCTTGACGACGGGTTGATTTGATAGATCAGATATTGTTATTCATGATATTGATCCGATTCAAGATCATCAAGAGGTAATTCATTAATTGAATTTACAGCCGAAAGATTTCTCATCTCTAGGGGATTAAATCCCGAGTTATTGCGAAGTAAAAAAACCGATGAGATTATGGAAGTAAATATTCTTGCATTTATTGCTACTGCACTATTTATTCTAGTTCCTACCGCCTTTCTGCTTATCATTTACGTAAAAACAGTCAGCCAAAATGATTAATTCAAATTGATTTCAAAATCAATTTGAATGAAACTTTCCTTCTGAGTTCTTATCAAAAATTGACGAAGTCAAATGAAAAGTTCACGTCTTAACTTAAATGAAATGAGCACACTATAATCATCAGTTTTCTAAGAGATAGATAGTATGGTAGAAAGATGCATCTTTCTACCATACTATCTATCTCTTAGTCTATAAACTTAGTCTATAAAGTTGTAATCTAGAATAAAGATAAAGGCTTAAGTTTCTATAGATTAATCTACAATATTCTCTTTCTATCATACATATCATATGTGTATATTAATTCCATATATTGTATGTAACATAACACCCAACTTGCTACATCTATTATTATTATCTTAGGATTCGAAATTCCTTCCTTTTTACTAATAAGGTAAGGAAGGGGAAACTTTGCCTATTTTTATTTTAAGGCCCAAATCATGATATGAAATCAGTCGATAAAGCATAAATCGACTTTCTCAAATTAGAAACCAAAGGGTAACTACCGATGACTCGCCCGAGCCAAGATCTTATTATTTTATTGCCTAGTCTCTCGTTAGACAACCACGATCTCTATATCATTTCTCATAGAAAGTGCGTATACACGTAACAAAACGACTTCTTCTTTGAAGAGTAAAGAGGGAAAGAAATAAAAAAAAAAAGGGTCCGGTCTTCTTCAGTATCCATCTAGAAAGATAGTCAGAGCCTATTCCCGTTGATTGAAATAGAAAATGGAATAAATTTTCAATCATTTGAATGCCTTTCTTTTCCAAATACAATACAAATACAATACAAAGGCGGGAATCAACGAAAAATCTCTTTAATTGAAAGAGTATGATTCATATCATAGATTACTCGATTGGAGTCCAATGAGATTCCAAATTCAGATATTTTGATTTGAAACTATTTCAAATCAAAATAGTTTCAAATGCGTTGAAGAACGATCTATAAAACAATTGATACGTGAACTCAATTAGTAATACTTCTAGAGCCCACTTCTTCCCCACACTACGAGGGAAAGGGAAAATGTAAAGACTACCATTAAAGCAGCCCAAGCGAGACTTACTATATCCATGTGCATTATGTCCCCTATCTCTATAAATACGAAGGAATTTTTCCATTATTCCTCACTAATAATAGTGGAATCAATGGCGCAGAGTCAAAAAGGGGTTCTGACGAACACTATTGAGAAAGCAATCCAATAAATCGATTCGGATTTAAAATCAGGAAAGATTAAAACCACAAGCAAAATACAAAGAAGAAGAGATTTCTCGTTTTTTGGTAATCAGGCGACACCCGGATTTGAACTGGGGAAAAAGGATTTGCAGTCCCCCGCCTTACCACTCGGCCATGCCGCCAAAACGATACAAAATAGATCAAAATTTCCCGGATTCGTGAATTTTTATTGTACTTGCATTTTGACTTCTGTTTTCCTCAATCCTTTTCTTACAAACCCCTTTTGGTTGGATTTGATCCAACCCTTCAATTTATTGTATAGTATCTGAAAATACACATTTGATTTCTCAACTTCAATTATAACAAAACATGTGACTATATGTAAACCCCAGAACAAAAATTGTTACACAGATATCTATTATTTAGATATGTTTATTTAGATATGTTGTCGATAGGGAATTATCATAAAATTATCCTACTTCATGCATTGAATAGAAATTCTCTTTGGATAGAGCACGGCCGGGGCTGTTCCAAATAGAACCGGCAATAAAAGAGAATATAGTTATCTGGATACGTGTTTAATAAATGCAACCCTTCTTATACAATACACTTCAAATTGTATTCTACTCAAAAATAAGGAAAGTACAAATATCTCTCTTCTCTTTGAATCGTTTTTTGAACAACGAAATCCCTAAGCTGAGGTGGTTAAGTGTTAAAAAATGGATTCTATCTTATTTTTTTTCTTCGTCTCCCAAATACCGAATCTTTCTCTTTTTTTTTTTTTCTCAAATTCGAATATGTAATATCATAATAATGGTATAATTTGAATCCTTTTTTTTTTTTGCGATTCTATACAAAACCCTATGACCTTAATAAGTCTAAGTGACAAAATAATAAGTCTAAGTGACAAAATTCTGTTT